ACCAACGACGAGCTATATAGAGGATAAGAGAAGGAGGAGTAGGAGGAGTCAGTCTTCTTTGAAGATCGAGGAAGAAATCGGACAATTATGCCACTCTATTTTCATTACGAAGATGTATTACGTCAAGATCTGTTGCTCAAACTGAATTACGCCAACGTTATGGAAGTTCCTGGATTGTGTGAAATAAGAGTAGTACCAAAGGCACCCTATGATTTCATAATCCAAAAAGGAAAATTGGCTATGGAGATTTCGTGCGGTCAGAAATTCATACAGACACAAAGGGGTTCGACAGGAAAGTCGTTTCAATCCAATCCATTCTTGGGGTCTTTTAAAGACAAAGGATATGTTAGTGACCTAGCACGACAAAGCACTCTCCGAGGGCATGGAATGTCTAATTTTTTGGTCAGAATCTTGACAGTAATGTCTCTGTTAGATTCTCCGGTCGAAATACGGGAAAACTCCATTCAATTCTCGATGGAAACGGAGTTTTGCGAATTCTCCCCAGAACTGGAAGATCATTTCGAGATCTTCGAACATATTCGAGGGTTCAATGTGACTATTGTCACTTCGGCCAACACACAAGATGAGACTTTACTACTGTGGAGCGGCTTTTTGCAAAAAGATGAGGGGGAAACTCAGTAAGATGTCGGAGAAGCGAAATATACGAGATCACAAACGTAGATTGCTCGCGGCTAAATATGAATTGAGACGAAAGCTTTCTTTTCTAAAGCCTTTTCTTTTATAAAGATCCCGATCTTCCTAGTGAGATGCGGGACAAACATCGTTATAAGTTGTCCAAGTTGCCAAGCCAAGAAAAAGTTCCTTTGCACGAGTAAGAAACCGATGTATTTTCACGGGTCGCCCTCGTGGAGTAGATGAGTTCTTTCGAATTTATCGTATCGTTTTTCGTGGATTAGCATCTCGAGGTCTTTTGATGGGCGAAATCGTCTTGGTAGCTACCACCAAACCAATAGAACAAGGGTTAGCTCTGCAGCTGGTCCACAAGCAAGGTAAGTAGGTCCATTACCGGCCGGCTCCGGACCGAAAAGACCTAACGGAGTAATCCCTTATCTCGGATCAGAGATGCTAACGGGGCGGGAATCGAAGTGGGGGACCTCTCTACCGCGCCTGTGTCTATCTCCTGTCAAGTATGCTCCCCAGACATAGACTACGTACAGGGTAGTACTCTTGGAAAGATAGAATATCACCGCGTGAACATAACATTAAGTTACGAATGTAACTCCCGAGGGATCGACCACTATTCTAAATATAGTAAGGCGGAGAACTGTTTTGGAGCGCCTTCATCTATCTTATAAGGATGGCACCGCTACGGGAAGATAGGGTTTCAATCTCTTAGTCAAGCAAAGCGTAGTACGCGAGTCAATCAACTTCTTTTCTCACGAGTGTGAGACAGAGTCATTCCAACCAAGGGGTGGTACCAATGCTTTCGATTGATTTCATATATGCTCACGATCCAGTCAAGAATAGAATTCTAGTACGAGTAGCAAACTGAAGGAAGCTCAGCTTACTCTTCTCATGCGGGACTCTTGATGTTGATTCAATCTCCAAGCGGGTGTACCGCTCTGTTCTATAGTCGTTAGCGCTAGGAATGGCTACTAACTTTGACAGTGGAGGAATTATGGTGCAACAAAGCTTCTAATTGAGTTATCAACTTAAGTAGGGAAAATCGAGTTCTCGCTAGACTGACCCGTAACGGAATTAGTAAAGTCAAGATTCAGGGAGGAGCTCTAGTCAAGGGATAGGTGAGATAGGTTTTTAAAAGCGAAATATCGAACCAGGCTTGATTCAATCAAGAATAAGGTTGAACGGGACTCTTCTTTCTTAGCCAGAAGCCGATTCACAATCAATTCCGGTGTGAAGAGTAGAAAAGCATTCCTGCAAGCCTCTGTCTCCGGGGCTAGTGAGCAAGTAGAATCCATCCTTCTCAAGCCGGCCTTTGATAAACTTCGAATATCTAGGCCTGGAAAGGCGGAGAGGAGCAAGACTGGTCTTAGCTTCCTTTCTTTGTTTAGTCATTCCCGTCCATTGAGAATAGAAGGATAGGTTTGAAGCGAATCAACGAATTGGATCACTTGTTTGAGGTGAATCGAGGTCCATTCAATGCTTTAACTTTAAATCAGCATCTCCATATAGCTGTCAAAGCTTGCAAGTCGTTTTTCACTTTATTGAGACATCTCAAGTTGACATTTTTCATTCTCCCCTAGTGGCGAAACCTTGCAAGCCCATTTCAGTAAATAAATTGTATCTCAATTTGAGAAAAGGCATTCCCCCCTATATGTGAAACCTTGTCAAATGAACCATATCTCTACAAGTTCTATCTTCCTACAAGAAAGCTTCTTAGGCTGAAACCAGCTCAATCCAATCAGATCCCTCTTTCGGGGGACTTGTCTTGTACTCCATTGGGCAAGAAGTGCAGTCGAAGGGTCAGTCCGTAATGAGATCTGAGGGTGGGCACAGAATCAGCCGAGAAGGTGCTAGTCTATCTCCTCGTTTGGGATTCGAAAAGGTCTTCTTGGTTAGCGGTCCTCACTCCGCTGTCATCTCTTGCCAGCTTCAGATCTCATAAATCACATCTTCTAGTACGCTAGTTGGAAGCCGGGTTCGAAGCATTATTCAAACAAAGGGCAAGCCCCAGATAGGAGCACCAGCAAGTCTGAGTTCCAATCTCTCTCAAATAGGTAACGGGAAGTACCATTGGGGCTGGAAAGCTGAATGAGAACCTGAGTAGAGCGGCAAACTCTTTCATAGTAAGACGTGCGCCTGTCCCGTCGGGAAGAATCATCTGCGAATCCTTTTCTTATGCTTGGCACGGGATGATAGAAGCTTTTTCTCACAAAGGTTGCAGGCACGACTCCCATGCTGATGGAACGAACTACGACTTGCATTGAGCCTATGCCTTTCCGGCGCACTAGCCTGAAATGAATCCCTTTTCTAATCGGAGTGAGATAGACTCTTTACCTGGAGGATAGAAGCGAAGAAATGCCTACCTACTATTACAATAATAGATCTACTCTTCTGTCTCGCCTCCTTACCTTGCCCACCTGAAGAGCTCGAATTAAGGACTGGGCACCTACCATCAAGAAGGGATCGAACCCCCTTTCTCTAATAAGAATGTGAGCTTCCAAAGCTCCTTCCTTCTGCTTTCAGCCGACGATCTTGCATATCCCCTTCTGCGGAAGAACGAATCCGTGCTCGCTGCTTGTTAGGAGTAGGTTTCTAGCCTAACTGGAACACTTCCTGTCCGAAAGAAAGGTAGTCTATCAATGAATTAGCGTAGAAGAGATAGTTTTGATAGATCTGTGCTTTAGATGCTATATGGATCAGTTCGGTATCGACCTGTAAAAGAGAGATAGATGCGCTTGGTCGAGACTCGTTCTTTAGAAACTATAACATTTAGTCAGGGGGCTGGGAGCCTCCAGTGGTCTACTCAAAGATTGAGGTGGGTCAGATCCATTCGCTTGAGCGGGACTGTTGATTAGGGCTTGAAAGCAGCAGGAAGTAAAGCTGCACGCAATCCATAGAAAGCAATCTACATAAAACCCTTCTCTTCATACGCAATTGATAAACCTTCCTTCTCTTCCATTTCATAAACAAGTGATCCACCATCTCCTCCATAGAAGTTCTTGGAATGACTCTGTCTCACACTCGTGAGAAAAGCCTTCTCGATTGACTCGCCTACACGCCGACTGGGTTGGGTTAGGATTAGGTATCACAATTGTCCTCTCTTTCTTGTCTATAAAATAGCATTTATTGGGAGTCAAGCTACTGCCCCAATAGGTGAATGGACTAACCCTCTGACAGAGGAAAGGTGGGAAGCCCGAACGGAGTAGAGCAAGCGAGCGAAAGAACGAGCCCTAAATAACTAGGCTGACGGCAGGAAAAGAAGTCAAATTACTATTCTTTGAAACAGACAGAGGAACTAGTCCACCAACGCGGGATAGGGAACTTTCCTAACGACGGGCACTGGAACGGGTGGAACTTCTTGCCCATAGTATAGTATAATGATATGACATATGACATTCTCGAAGTTTAGTCTCATTCTTAATAAGAATATTCTTCATCCGATGAAAGCGATGAGTTACCCACCAACCTTAGCTTATTTGTTTGCCAACAACCACTACTGGCACTGAAACAGCAGGACCAGCCGTTTGCTTTGAGTGAGATGCTCCACCTACTGTAGTATTCGTATCGTCCTTTATCTTCATCTTGCTTCGTCTTCTTTATCTGCTTTAGCAGCAGCGGATGCGGATGCTTTTGATGCCTATCTATTTGGATGGAGAGATCTGAGTCAGTGCCCTCAGTCTAGCTTTCTTCCGTTCCTTATCGCCTGGCATTAGCGCCACCATCTGAGGGTGACAAGGAATTGTAATTTGATTCTGCGTGCCCAAGATCAGAAGATCATTGTGCAAAGGCGCTCGGCGAATTGATTGGGCCTCGAGTTCAAAGGCAGAAGAGAAGGGACCTCTCGTTTCGTTTCTTACACAAGGGCGGATCGGAAGCTATGAAATTTGTGTTTGTGCGAGGAGGGTGTTTAACCAACAACCAGACATCAGTCCTACCAATTAATTAATGCTTTCTATCGAAAAGAGCTGTTCCCATAGTTTGCCGCTCCTCTTTCTTTGGTTCCCTCTTATGGCTGGCGCCTTTATTCCATCACGAGGAGTATTCCATCAAGGGTATTATTCTCGACTCCGCTTCCAGCTTGAAGCTACCTTACCGGCTGGTCCGTGTCCCCTATGCGGTTTATGCGCCTGATTCTCCAGTGTCTCTATCTCCGTCTCATGTACTCTCGGGTCCTTTCTCCTTCTCTTATGGCTGGTCTGTCCGTCATATAGCCTACGCGGATCAGATCAATTAAATGCCTCTATTTCACCATCAGCTCCACCAATGGTAACTCACCAACGGTAACTGCTGTTTCTGTCTCAGCTGATCAAACAAGAGGAGCAGTCTCACGACCATTGACCAATGGCTTGGACTCCCTTCTGCTTGGAAGATCAGAAGACAGAAACCAGTTCGCGGTAGGTTAGCATCCCGCCTTAGCACAATCAATCAAAAACTAAATCATCACTATACAATCCATTCGCCAAAGCAAAGCTCTGGTTGTCATGCATGATAGTAAACAAACCGTACGGACGACTAACAATAACAACCTGCCGAATCAATATTCCCCTTCCTCTGTTCTGTTACCGGTCTAGTGCGCTAGTGCCCACCTAAGGTGCTGGACAAGGAAGAAAGCCCTTTACTTTAATGAAAGTGAAAGTAAAGTAAAGCCAGTAGTTCGAGTTCGCGTTCTAGTTCTATTTTTGTAGACCGGATGGGACCTAACAAACTCTCTACGTTCGTACCTGCAGCTAACAAGTCAGAAGTGTCCCCTGAGTCCGAGTTAGCTGTTCTAGTTCTAGTTCAGGACAGGACAGTATGGGACCTGTTGCTTAGGGCTTTGGAAGCGAGCAACCAACCCGGCAGAAGTAGATCGGAAGTTTCCTGTTTGACAAAGGTAGCCTTAGCTAAGTAAGAGTAAGTAAGTAAACAGATCAGGTGTTGCGGGCAAACACGGGTGTAGCGATAGAGCGGTTTAGTTTACGATTCTATTCAAACAGGCTATTGCGCCTAAGTCAATCCCTCGTATCGGCCGGCTGTCTTATGACGGGAGACACTACAAAACAAGTCGAAGCCTTTAAAAGCCCAAACAAGCTTTCTTCGTTTGCACCTTTTAGCCTCTGTTACAGAAGTGGAAGGATCCGTTGGTAGTTTGCTTAGGCCCCCACCTCGCCCAAGTGGTTCGTGCATACCTTGCTTCAGGGGGTTGGATCTTATATCCAAGCTAGAGAGACGAGTTAGATACTAAATAGACGGCTGGTGGACTCATTCGCTGGCCCACTTCGATATCTATCTGTCTTTCGATTCATGTATATGCTTTTTTTACAGATATTTTGCTATTAGGTATTATTCATTCCGCACGAGTCCGTTACCAATCCCAAACCCGGCTAACCTTTAGTTCTTAACCACCTCATTCACCAACCTATTACCCTTAAACAACGGGAGTGATGTCCTAATCCCCGCGGTTATGCCCGATAGCACATGGGGAGAATGATTGGACCTAAACCTTTATACGGGCTCGCCTCTTTTCTGGGCTAGCTCGCAAAATCTAGACTCCCATGGCTCGCTTGGAAAACGTTCGTACGTTGCTAACCTCTTATTCTCCTCCTATTTCCGAGCTCCTCTTGAATCGAGGAGTTAAAGCTCAGCTAGGACAGTTCCTCTCTCCGATGGATGGGCGGGGAATAGCATCTGATACGATTTCTTATCAGCCTCTCCTAATTGGAGAGAGAAAACCAATCTGGAATGGTAGTTGTGTATCATACATAACGGGCGATAGGTAAATCTAACGTCCGCTGCTAACTTCCTTGTGTCCGTAATTGATTGATCGGATGTTTGCTCCTAGGGACAACCCATGAAATCGCATTTGCTTCTTCCAATGAGAGATTTTGACGTGAAAGCATCTTAAAGAGCTTTTCTCATTAGAGACAGTGGCAATAGAATGAATATTCATCCATTTTCTCATCCATCGGTCTTGGCTTGGGTTCTGTCTCTCAACAAGGAAGGAGGGCATCCAGCTTAATCTGTAGGAAAGTCTGAAACAAAAGGATGCAGCTTCCGATCCACAATCTCGAACTGGGGCGAATGAAGAAAGCTGCCTTCATAAAGAAAGACAGCTGGATTGAGTTCCACAGCAACACTCGATTCGGCACAGTCGATTTGTCCAACTGCCGAAATCAAGTGCTCAAATCTAGGGTGAAAAGACCTCTCTCTCTCTCTTTGTTCTTTTCTTGTATAGTGCCTCCGAGAGGAAGGCGTAGTTGCGCTTTACCGGAAGTGAACTTGTCAAAAATGTTAAACATGGGAATCCTTCAAAATGAAGATTTTCATGATCTGGTCTGGTCGACCCAATCATGATATTGAAGGATAGGACCTTTTCTCGAAAAACTCCCCGTGACACTCACCCACTCGTCTATCGCGAATTAGCCGCTTCCATTACGGTCGATCTAATTTCATAGCTTCTACACCTGTTCATTTGGGAGCATCTCCCAGATAAAGAAAGGGCATGGCGCGCCAGGCGCCTTTAGCCTTTATTAGGGCCGTTGCTTGTTTAGTAAAGCGCTAACGCGCATCCGTTTTTCAGCTGGGTCCATCCGCGCGAGCACTTTTACTGAGTGAGCGAGGAAGTAATGTCTGAGCTTTTGGGTGGCCCAGACTAAGGCTAAATAATTTCTATATTAGTATATTTCTTTTCATATTCCAACAGAGACTTGGTAAACAGCACGTTCTTTCTTCCCATCTTCAGTGATCCCCTTCTCGGCTGATTCTAAATTTTAAAGAAAAACTGTTAACAATACGTTATTACATTCGATCTATTCTGGCAACGAGCTTCATGTTGGTAGAGAGGGGCGCTTTGATCTCACTTGGAATGCAAAACATGATTTTCGAAACAGTACGATACACTGAACACCAACTAAAACGCAAAGCCATTTGATTCAATTGGCTTGGCTTGAAGGCTTCAAGAATGAGGAAAGGCTCTTAGCCACCGGTGACCGTACTTTCGTAAAAGCACCATTGGGCGGTGGTTCCTCTCTTTTCTTTTCTCTTGAACCTCGAACAAAAAATCGATCTCGCCATCAGCTCGACTAAGAGTTCCGAATCGAAAAAGTAAACTGAACTTGACTTAAGACGAAGGAACCGAGTGCCGAAAAAAAACCGGTTCGCTTTCTTAAGGCTTCAAACTACTAGTCATTAAGACTACTAGAAAAGGTAAGGAAGTCCTTTTCTTGACTTGGCCTGCGTGCATTATACTTACCTAAATAACTTGATTTCAATCTCAACAAAGAAATGAAAGCATAACTCTTTGCTTGTTGTCCTCTTTTAGCCTGCCTTGTGGAGGTCTGAAGGGTGTCTACGGCAAATCCGATTAGTCTCGTGATGAAGAGAAGTCTTTTCCGATCTTCCACTAAGAAAGGTATCGTCACGACAACTAAATTAGCCCGGTAAACTACTCGGGGCTCCCCATGGTTTAGTAAAAGGGAGAGGAGATTTTCTCTTCATCCGGGGGTTCATTTCATTCATTATGAACTAAAAAGTGTAAGGCTGATTAGTGAGGTCTTAAAAACTTCATACAATGAATGATCAGCCATTCCATTTGTGCTTTCAGCAAGTAGGCGACGCGAATCTATGGTTTCTATCTTTCAATCGGATACCTATTGCTTGGATGCGTTTGAAAGCCTCGAGATGACTTGCAGAAAAAATTCTTTCTATTCTAGGTTTGTCTTGTGTCTCCGTAACAAATGGTCCATTTATTGATGGGCGAACGACGGGGATTGAACCCGCGCGTGGTGGATTCACAATCCACTGCCTTGATCCACTTGGCTACATCCGCCCCTACCCCCGCACAGGTTTCAGTCTCTATCTACGATCAGATCCTTTCTGAACTCCCTATGACCGCTATCAAAGAGAAGCTTTTTCCTATACTATAGTTGCATTGCAAGTCTATTGTTGTGTTTTGGAATTAGGGGAAGAAAAGCTTCAAAATCAAAACAAGTAGAAGCTTTTTGGAAAAGCTTCAAACAAAGAGGTTGGGCTGTTCACTTCATTGATTTGACTTCACTTTACTTAAGATTAAAGATAGGGGCCGGGCGGACAGTGAAGGCCCGTTTAGTAGACAGCAAGCGAGCAGCAAGCTACGGCTTTGACGAGCAGCAAGCACCTACTCCTATCAAAATGAAAAGCAGCAAGCGGAGCTTGAAGAAGCGAGCCCCTATCAGAGAAAGCCATTGCGCGCTAGCCCCTTTACTAGGTTGGGCCTTCCTGCCCCTGCGCACCCCTAAACTACAAGCCTTGAAGCCTCTACTTTATTTATTTATATTTATGGGATATTTGAAGAAGCCCCTTTCTACAAACCTTTCTATAATATAAGGGAAGCTCGAAGAGCTTTCTTCGCATGCTTGAGCGCATCTTTCCCCTTTCTATTAGTAAGGTTGTCAAAAGGCGAAACTTGAGTTCCTTTATGACTAAACTAATATAATAGGGGTAGGGGGGCGCTAACGAGCAAGAAAAGGCCCCTTACTTATAGATAGGCTAACGCGCCTTTACTAATTAATATTCTTATTCAAATATAAGGCCCTTCTTTCTTAAAGTTTAAAGTCAAGTTTCTCGCTTGTTGCTTTAGAAAGATTGCAGGGGTGCGTTAGCGCCCTTCCTTCAGCTGGCTCCGCCTATTCATCTCTTTTTTCAAATGGATATTTAGGGATCTCTCTTGTTCATAGATCTTGAAACCAGATCAATATCCATTTCTCAATATATCTATCTATCTATCGATAGAAAGATATAGATCTCTATCTGGATCTATCTCCATATCTCTAAAAAGAACCAACACTTAAAAGGCGTAACCAACGGAAGGGAAGGTTCTCACCCTGTCCCCGACATTGTTCTCCGACGATGTCCCCTGGGCGAAAGGGGCCACCATTCTCTTTCTTTCTTCAATCGTTCCGATCAGGACAAATGGGTTGGTTCGTTTCGTCCTCCTATCTACGCAATTCTCTGTCTTCGTTCGTGATCATGTTAGGCGAAAGGTAGTTGTAGAGGAGCGGCTGTGAAACGGCGATTCCCCCCTTTCCATTGAAGTAGGGAGGGCCTCCTTCCCCACCATTCCGGCCTATTATTGATAGGGATTTGACCGATGCTGAAGGTAGCTTGCTTACCAAGCCACCCGCTTGAGAAGCAAGTCGCCAGAAAGAAGCGACGAGGAAGCGAAGCTGTCTACGAAGCTTTGCTTCCCCCCCTGTAGTCGTAGTACTCGGCTCGTCGCTACTTTGATTCAAAACCGACGGTTCCCGACTTTCTCCGGTTTCCGCAACCGTAACCATTTGTCACTCCGATTACTTCATCCATAAACCTTTTTTTATTATTTCAATAGTGGTACGCTCTAAAAAAAGTCAAGGATAAGCTTGCATTCTAGAAGCGGTAGCTTCCCGCCTCCTTCATTCCTACTGCCTCCTTCGGTGAGAAGTTCCCTTCCCTTTTCTAAAATGCCTGATTGGTCTGCCTCAGAAAATGTACAAAGTGGACTGCTATTTGGCTGACCCTTTTCTTCCCATTCGGGTTGGGTTGACCCAGAAGTCAAGTAAGAAGGAATGGAACCCACTGGAGAGTCGTCTGCAGTTCACACTTGGGCAAAGACGACTGACTTTAGAAGCGGAACACGAACCGATTTCCGCTATTCCGGGTTCTTATTGAGCGTAGCGAAATCAAGGTTTATGATAAAGTCAGCGAAGTTTCTATGGTGTTCTACCTTTGCGTAGTCTCGGTCCACAGTGGAAGGCTCCGCACCTGAGCCTCGTTAGACTCAGCGGAAGTGTAAGTGAAGAGAATAGAAGAGATGAAGTCCGTTCCTTAGCCTAGTCTATATCTACAGCTGACGCAACTCCGTACCGACGCCTCACTACTACTTAATTAATTAATTATTCTAATTAATTTATTATTCTAATTAATTAATTAATTAACGGCTAAGCGATTTCATAACCTGAGCTTTCCTTAACCAGCTGACCTTACTTCGTAACCTTAACGTACTTTCTTTCTTACTTTAGCATAGGCCTTCGCCACTTCAAACGGGCGCTTCGCCCCTATTTTCTTTTTTTTTTTGAATTAGAAAGAACGGGGCCTTACTTATTCTGTTCAGGGGGGATGAAAGACAAAGAAAGGAATCAGGGGGCTTTATGATCGGAGAAAGGGAGGGGGCGAGGTAGGTGTGTCACTGGGTCGGTGGGGGAACCCGTAGGAAGGGGGGACGACCCGCCGAATTCACATCAGAAATCGCCAACATGAACACAAACGAAATCTTGAATTGCGTATAGAAACAAAACGAACCACTTATATTCTCATTCTCGGAGCTGAGGTATATGAAGAATGGCTTTAAGGTCCCTTTCGTCCAGTGGTTAGGACATCGTCTTTTCATGTCGAAGACACGGGTTCGATTCCCGTAAGGGATAGGTACTCATTCCCGGCCGCTTTCAGTTAGTGTTCATTGCTGAGTGATCGCTCGCTATCTGGCTGGAAAAGGTGGTGGTCCGGAAGCTTCCTTTCTCCCAGCAAGCAAGACGAGATCACCACTTCTCTCAGTAATGGACTTCCTCGAATTCTTCCTTAGTCTTAGATGTCCTTTCATAGATTCTCGAACCTCCGACAGACAGAATCAGAATATCTCCATGCATGCGTTCTTTCTCTCCTTCCCTCCGCCATACATCTCTTTTTTTCTTTTTTTGATGTTTTTGGCCGTTTTTGTTAGGCATTGAACCCCACGTGCTGAGTGGTGTCCTCCCCTCCCTAATACCTAATACATAGTTCCGTCTATGGAGCCTAAAGTAAAACCATGGCATGGCAGTAAGCAGTAAGTTGGCCTAGTCTCTCGCCCAGCCTTCGCCTTCTTCAGTGGCCAAGTTGAAGCGTTCAACGGTTCTTCGGCCTACCACCTTTCTTTTTCATCAAGGTTGAGCTTGTTCTATTGAAGCTAATGCTATGCTGCCCTTTCCTTGTTCAAGAGAAAGCGAGGACTTCTTTATTTCGTCTTGAACGATGAAAAGTATCCCCCGCTCGCATAGTTTCTACGGTTATCTACGCAACCCAACTTAGAACATTGGCCGGTCTAAGTCGCTACTCTCTTGTCTTTTCAGCTAACCCGTAAAAACGAAACTTCTTCCCCGATCGGATAATCACCCGTAGGTTGCTTTGAAGAGTCTGAGTGATTGACCGTTCAGTGGCTATAGGAGAAGGTCCAGTCCTAAGCGCATTAGTCTTTGAAGCAAATTTCTGATCCGTCGTGAGCCCATTCTTCACTTTGTCAAGCCTATCCTTATCTGAGAAATTGAGTGGGGAAGGGTCCTGCATGGAATCGCTGATCATGGAAGCACTCACTATTGCTCGCCTACTTTACACGTAGGTATAGGATGCCCGGGAACAATTCCCTTCCGAGAGCTGCAGTCCGGTAAATAGATTCACTAGAATATAATCAAGATAGACGTGTCACATAATCACATAAATAATGAAATCTAGTAATCTAGTAAGTAGGTCTTGACTGTACGCCTTGCCCACTTTGCTTCTTCTTGTACTGGAAAATTCCTGGCTAAGCGAATGGTACTACTTGCAGCGTATGGGCATCCCAGGAAAGGGGCGTACTCATTACCTTGATCTCTATTTGATTTATGCCTGAAAACGTCCCTTCTTTGTCCTACAGCCCCGTCATCCGGGGACGGCGGGGCAGAAGGCTCTGGTTAAGCAAGATTCCCAATCTGCTTTTCGTCTTGATACAACTTGCGGAAAGAAAAGAGGTACCTTTAGGAAGAGAAAGAAAAGGGCCGAAACCCGATCACGACAAAAGCAAGGAGTACCGCGATGCATACCAGAATGACTATCAAATTAGCCGAGTTCTGTGGTCATAATAAGCCGACTCAGCCCATTTCACTGGGAAGGGGCCCGATCCCGCTCATTGAGTGTAGTGTAAGAGCTCCCCTTCAGTTTGAAGCTTCAGATTTCATTCCTTAGAAAAGGATAGAACTCCGTATTAGACTAGCTACCCATGCCTACCCCATGACCCCTAAGCCGTGCACTTATGCCTAAGAAAGAGGACCGTTCCAGCATAACCCTTTCCTAGCCCCATGACTGATACGGGTACAGGCACGGACTTGAGTTCGGGATGAGAAAACTTTTGTTTCGTGAAAAGAAGCAAAGTAGCTAAAGGGGGCGGGCTCCGCTATGATAGTTTCCTTTTGTTCAATATCTATTAGTCTATTCAACGACCATGCAAAACTTCGTTTTGACGACCGGATTTGCCATTATCAAACCTCCGTTCGCAGCTATTAAGACCCTCATGGCCTTGCGGACTCTATTGGACTAGTCTAAAAAAAAGAATGGAATTGGATCAAGGAAGGGGGTGCCATTGATCCTTGGTACGACGAAGCGAAGAGATGATTGACGAGAAGCTTGAGTGACTTGTTAACGATTTGCTGTAGTTTACCCTTTTTCTTGGAAAATGGCTCAGTGGGAGGAGCGCTTGGGTATGCAAGAAGGGCGGATGGTTATATTGAATCTTGTCAGTAATTGTCTTCAGGATGTGCAAGCTACCTTCAGTAATAGGCTGGCTAAAAAGGTAGGTATGCCGGGATTGGAGGAGCTGTTTCTTCGAAGATTGTGGGTGAAGTTGGCGAGGAAGATCGCCCTCAAGCCCTTGGAGAAAGCTGATAATTGTCTGCTTCCTTCTTCCCCGAGGAGTGGGAGAGTCCTACTAATCAGATACCTACTCACTAGCATTCTTCCCTTCCTTTCGTTTAGTCACTACCAGGGCTGGTCGGGTACTTTCACTTGCAACACAAGGATCTAGTGCGGACATCAGAAAGAAACTGCCGGCAAAACACGAATACGTGGCTGGGTCTTTCGCTTCCTCCCGTAGCGGTTAGAGATCTCTGCCCTTATCATCCATAGTTGGTCACTCCCCGCCCTTGGCTTCATAGCTGTGAAATACCGCATCAAAGGTTTTTTGTCGGTCCGCCCATTCTTGTCTTCGAAGTCAGTGGATAGTACTTGCTTGGCTTTCATTCATGCTATTCTCGCTCTTACTCCCCATTCCGCCCTCCTTCGGCTTCATTTTTCCACCTACTAGGGGGGCCGGGTCACTATAGATTCTTAGAGAAGGGTACACGACCCAGGCATCCTCCACTTAATGCTGATACTCTAGACAGACCCAGCCCAGCCCGTGGCACTAGTGATAGCCCTGATCGGCGCATTCACTAAGGAAGTCAATCACAATGGAAAGAAGTGGTAGATGTGCAAGCTTCCTCTTCCGCAGAAGAAGGACTTATGCGGAACATTGCCATACAAGAAAGGGAGCGGAGCGTAGTTGAAAGCACATCAGGGAGTGTGAGAAAAACTTCTATCATCCAGGTGCCATCCTTTGTTATCCAGATTCACTTGTTCTAGTCTAATGAAAGAAATCAAGAAGATAAGCCACTGATTATTCAGTAAGCAAAGCAACCTCTACTCGTGCACGGGATTCGTAGTAAGGTCAAGGACAGGGCTGGTGCGCAGATATTGGTTGGATGATGGATTGCTGTATGCCGGAGATGCCCAGACCTTGCGTCTTCCTTGTGGTGGGGGACTGCGGCAAGAATTATTGAGGGAGACACATGACCCTCAACGGGCTGGACATCCGGGAATTGAACGAATGCTGGCATTGTTGACAAGATCGTATTACTTCGGACGGAAGAAGATGTGGAAGCAAGGCATATACGGGGATGTGGATGATATCCATTTCTTTATCCATCGGATATATGGATATGCATGTGAGGTGCGTGTGCTCCCCCCGGGACTGGGCTAATTACTCAACTATCCCCTACGGGAATCGAACCCGTGTCTTCGACATGAAAAGACGATGTCCTAACCACTAGACGAAAGGGACCTTAAAGGTGGAATGCATACCTTATTGACTCTGAATCTACCTCTAGGAGATGAAAGAGACCGATAAGGTGAATATCAACCCAATGAGGTTGAATGCATCCCTTATTGAATCTTTCTTTATATACCTTTAGGAATAGGAATAGGAAAAGAAGATTCATTAAGGCGACTTTCTACTCAATTGAATGCATCCTTGAGTGACTCTGATCACACCTTTAGGAACAGAAGAGACAGAAAAGGTCACTCTCAATTGAAAAGGTGACTCTCCATTATCTCGGTTTCGGCTGCATTCATTTATTCAACTTGATACGGGGGAAGTACGACACAGTAGTGTTGGCTGGGTCTCGCTCCCTTCCCGCACTCTTCCTCCCCCTCCCCACTCAAAAGAAAAGAGCGATGGAGAATCTCGATCACTGAACGTCCGGGGCGATTTGAAGCTAGTTGACTTGTAGTGCCTTCGATCGATAAAGAATCTCTTCTGGTCAAGATTACAAAAACAAAACGATGCTTCCTTGATTCCTCTAGTGTGGTTTCTTCTTTTTTAGTTATAGAAGGATAAAGCGCTGTAATAATGAGTCGTATGGGAAAGCTTCGGTATATTAGATTAGTTGGTTGGTTCCCAATCGTTATTGTGTTGGTTTACGCCTTGGTGATCTAATTGCTTCTACTTAACTCAGAAGTAAGGTTGCTAGCTCGTCCGGTTCGTTTGCTGTCCCTGCCCGCTCGCACTCTCTTCTCCTGCTGCTGTCCTCCGTCCAGTTTCGGATCGAAGAAAGAACAGATTTTAGCAAGTTTGAGAAGCCTTAAGGCAGCCCTTGTAATGGTTGAAGTTATGAGTAACAGATAGGAAGAATTGGTTGAGGAAAACGAGGAAAGGAAGCGGCTTGCTTCTTCCTACCAAAACAATCAAGATAAAAAAATTCTCAGGATATCGAAAATGGTCAAATCGCCCTGCTAGCTTAAGTCAAAGAGAGTAATCGGGAGTAGTGAGAGTCAACCTTTCCTGCCGATGAGCCAAGAAATTTTCTCACGCGTAGCCGTCGGTGGTTGTTAGGAAGTCAGCTTCGAACCCAATTTCCTACTAGCGTACGTACTAAAATCTCTTCTTTCTTTTCCTTAAGTAGCGAAGCGCTTTCAATTCCCCTTGCTGTTAATGAGTAAAGGATGGCTGTCAGCCTCCGAAGACCTAAGTGGTGTAGTTGCTCTCTCTCACAGTCATGAGTCAGTCTATCTTTAGCTTCTATTTAGGAGCTGCTAACCTCACTTTGTTCGGGAAAGGCTTTGTAGGAATTCGGCCATCTTCCTCGGTTGTTGGTTCACCTCATGAGTCAACTACCTGCTTTCCCGCCCATTGACAGAAGGAGAACTGCACTTTGTGAGATAGCGATATCATTATCCTTAGGTAGGCCCTCTTTCGTCGTCAGCTGACAGACGAGAAGGGGAAGGACTACAACTAGCCAGCTGTAACGACTGGGAACTGCTCTTACTGACCACCGGCGAGATGAACTTCAACATTCCCTCTCTCTATGTATTTCTAGATATCGGTAATTCGAGATGCGCTTTACCACATATGAAAGTCAGGTTTGACGGTAGGGTGGGGAGTCATTATTACCACTTGTGCTGTATCCATAGAGGATAAAATGCCTCACTAGCTTTTGACCATAGCATAGGTGGGAGTCAACATCTATCATTTCAAGGGTATCCAGTAAGGAGGGAAAGGCATAAAAATAACGAATACGAGGCCTTGGATCATCTTTTGATTCTTTATCTTAATGAACCTGTGATCGAAATGCTTCCAAGTTCCATAGCTGTGCTTCGATACGGTCCTTCTTAGTCAAAAGTGGTGATCTATAATAAGATTCAAAACCCCACCATTGAAAAGTTGTCTACGGGGACCCTCTCTTTAATGAAATGAGAAAGTCCGGTTTCTAGGTGTGGATGAAAAAACTAAGCCGAATCCCAGCTCCAATCTTTTTTTTGCTTCTGCGCCAGGTCCTTCGTCTCATATAAAAGGAGTCGGAAAAGCGATGTGTTCAAGCCTTTATGGATAGTAAAAAGCGGATCCATTTCTCTTTTGCTTTTGATAGTTGAAGGCGAGATGTAGACTTAGACTTATTGAACGTGAAGCTACAAAAAATCTAATTAGAGTGATTAAGATGTATCAAAAAAGTACTTTCAAAGAAAGCCTTGACTTTCATGAAGAGGCGTAGGCCGATCCGACTCGAACCTTCCTTCTCACCTTCACCTGAGATGAGATCTTTAGAACAACCAATGCGAGTTTGGGATCCATCTAGTGAGCAGAGCTCTTTCATTAGACTGAAATCTTTGTCTTTCTGAGCCTTAGTCGAAGGAGGAATCAATCGAAGCCTTATGAATGCCAATCAACAGTTTTCATGCGGAAGGAAGAAAGTGCTCATATCCGGCAAGGTGATCAGCTACGACACTTCTTTCAATGGGATCGGTTCTTCCTGTCAAAGCTGACCCGAGACACAACTTGGATAGCCCAAACCCAAGGTCGATGGTATGGAATTCCAGTAAAAACGATCGATAAACAACTAACAAAGCAAGCATTGAAGGACGCTCACCGAGTCCTTCTATCAAAGGAAGCTCTCGCCGAGGGCTCTTCGTATGTCCATCCTCTACTCAGCCATTTCGGGTTAAGAAGAAGTGAAAGCGCCTTTCTCTCTATAAGAAAGGAAGACTGCGCGATAGCAGAAGGACAGCAAAGAAAGCTCCTACGGCGCCAGAGATTACTTGAAAATTGATCCTTCTTAACTTAGTTTGATCTTTCTTCAATCTGAACGGTAAGGGCCCTGACAATACAATTATATCATATGCTAACTCGTTTGGAGTTAAAGGTTGCTGACCTATTGCCAACTCGAAAAGGCTAGCTCCAGTAGAAAAACTCAGTTTAAGGTTATAACAGAATTTGGCAATATCCAAAAGATCAACCCAATTTGTTGATTGGCCGCAATCAAATGTCTCAAATATTCTTCTAATAAACCATTCACACGTTCTGTCTGCCCATCAGTTTGAGGATGGTTAGTCGTAAAGAAGTAGAGTTTAGTTCCCATTAACTCAAACAAAGACGTCCAAAAACGTCCTGTGAACCGAGCATCCCGATCACTCACCACATCAGCCGGTATTCGCCAGTACTTTACAACACAACATTCTTGAAGAATAGATCTGCGGCCCACCCTTTCTTTGAACCTTGTCAATGATCGAACTTAAAGATATGAACTGAGTGCCATTTGATGAGTAACTGAGAACAAGGGAGAGGGATATAGAAAGAATGAAGTAATGAAAGAGGAAGTCATTGCTAGTAGTAACGACTTGTTACGATCCATTGGTTCATATAGAATCCATGTCCTAGGTGTATCAAAAAACATTCTTTTCGCTAAGCGTATATAATAAAATAGAGTGAAAGGGTCCACCCCGAAACCAAGGGGGTACTAACTAAGAGCTGAGTCCTCTCCGAACCGCAGGAGATAGTTGCCCATCATACGGCTCACCAACTTCACTTGCCTCTATGGGAGGCTCGCTCCGGGCAGGTTCGGATCACTTACAATACACAGCTCTACGAAGGAAAGGGTTGGGTTAGGAACGTTTTCAATATGATTCTTTTCCCGTATTTGTTCGATGAGAAATGCGAGACGAAAAAGGAACCCGACTGGGAAATGCGAGTATGTTTTGTATACTTTCTCCATCCCCCCCTCTATCAAAATGATCAAAAAGGAAGGCTAGCTTGCTTCTTATTCCCGTGTTCGATCTCTTCCATCTCTGACCCGCTCGTTGTCACCTATGTTGAAGAAAGGTTTGGAACCCTAACCCTGTAGAGAATGAAGAGGGGCCAAGGATCTTCCTCTCAACAGTGCTTCTTGAGGCTCTCCCCCCTGAAAAAGTAAGGACCCGTTATGGGGGATAAGGAATAAGGATTGAAGCCCCCTTAGCTCTGCCAGGCACTGGACAGGGGTTAGCTCGGTAAATGTGTAGAGCCAAGTGTAGTGTGGTGTAGTAGTAGGCACTTCTAGGCCCCTTCCCGGCTACTGGATCACTCCAGTGCTTTGGGTACTACGGACCCTCTGCCATCCATTGCAGCAGAGCCGTTTCATGAGCGGGGGGGGGCTAAGCGCAGTTCTTTGAATCAAACGTTGAATGAAATCGATTCTTTTTTAGATATCAAAATCGAAATCGGATAGGATTGATGGATGGATCTATCTTTCTATTTATATATATTACTAAAAATAAAATGGATTTATATAGATAGTTAAGTAGCGTAGCAAGAAGCCCCAAATCCTTGATTTGGCCAGGAAAGACTGCACTGCTTTGGGCCCAGGAAGCGAAGGGAATGAGCTCGGCTGCTTCTCCTCCACACTGATTTTTCTCCGTGCCCGTTCCGCATGCGCTTCGCGCGCCATTGGCGCTTTGCTCTCCTCTTATTCTTCATTGGACGGTTCGGATGGACTTCGCCGTTCTTTCCCAACTAAAATTGAAAAGGCTGTCTCACATCGAGATGTCGATTCGTTTTCCGCCCCCAATGAGATGGGGGATTTGTAACCCCCTATTTACACTTTTTGGCCCTTCATCTTTCTGAATCGAGGCCCGGCCCGGAAAGCGTCGTTTCAACAACCGGCGGGGAGCACCTCAGTATACGATCGCGCGCAGTAACTGGGAGTCCTATTACACCTAAGGCCAACTTCAATTCACCAAACCAAGGTTCATCTCGTGTAGTGATTGTGGACTCGTACAAGGATATTGAGTAGACGGTTGATGTATCAGACTCTACCCTATCTTTCGTAGCATGCATTCCCATCCGTGTCGCAACTGATTCGGTAAACTACGTGTCCGGTGCACGGAGAACCGCCTTCGGTCCCCCAAACTGACTTACTCGTGGCAACCTTCCGGCCGCCCAACGACCTATAACGCTAGTCACTACTCCCACTGGGGCTAGGAAGTAAGCCCCACAACCCAAAGCGGCGAAGAACAAATAGAATTTGCTACAAAAGCCGGCTAACGGGGGTATTCCCGCGTATGAGAACATAGTAATGGAGAAGGTAATAGCCGAAATAGGATTCGTTTTGGCTAGAGCGCCCAAATCCGCTATATATTTGACACGAGTTTGCCGTAATGCTGAAACTATGGCGAATGCATCTATCGTCATTAATGCATAAATAAAGATACCAATAAGTAGTGATTGAATTCCTTCTATGGTTCCACATGAGAAACCAGTACGAATATAACCTACATGTCCAATTGAACTATGAGCTAGAGGTCTTTTTACTTTCGTTTGGGCCATGGCGGCCAGTGCTCCTAAGATCATAGAAGCAATGCTGCAGAAAAAGAAGATTTGTTGCAATGTAGCTCCATAGGAACCATAAATAGAAACACGTGAAATATTAGCAGAAATCGATATTTTAGGCGCAATAGAAAGGAATGCTGTAACCGGGGTGGGTGAACCCTCATAGATATCAGGTGCCCACATATATAGAGTCAAAAGAGATATGGAGCCCGAAGGGGAGGGGGGTTTTCTTCGGGGCTCGAGAGATGGAATAAATAGATAGGGCCCCACAAGTTTTGAATTCGCCGCTGGGGAATTCACACGAAAGGGAACGAGGAATTCTCAACGAAAAAAGTGCTCTCTGAACCGAACGTGAAAGTAGTTTTCCATCAGACGGCTGTTCCCGTAACTCCACTCTCGACTTGGATTATATATCCAAAAAGGTCCGCTCTCGGCCATTCCACACGCTGCCTAGCGCGTGGTTATCTGAAGTGGATTCTCTCTTTTCTAGTAGATGCCGAACCTGCTGCCCCATTGACTAAGAAGGGGGCGGGCGCAGCAGCTACATGGACCCCTTCCTTTCTGTTGTTGCCAGCGCTTTCCCGGGCCGAGCCGGAATTCTTAATTATAATTAGAAAGGGCAGGCAAAGCCCGAAGGCTGCTATCCCAATAGGCCAGCGGGCGGAACGAGGAGAGGCCTCGGCAATCATACCACCGCGGTCGAAAAGGCGTGTTCCCTTCACTTCAGATAACACGCACCGTAGGCCATCCTCGGCCTTCTTCGTTTTCGATGAAAAACAAAAACAAATAAAATCTCTCGATCTCCGAAAGCCCCCCGCCGCATCTCCCTCCCTTCGTCGAGCCTTTCCTTTAATGGTTGGGGGAAGCATTCCCTTATCTGAACTTGGCGGGCAGTCTTTCCAGCCTTATTCAATCAAATAGGGGGATGGGTTTGGTTTGAACATAGGCTCAAACATGATTTGAAGTGAAGGTCCTAGCTACGCCATGCGTTCAATACAAAATCTAGAAAGCTGCAGGGATGACAAAAAGAGGGCGCTTTCCTGTGTTGCACTGAAAAAAGAAGGACCTAAGAGAAGAGCGTCTTCTCTTAGGTTTCTTCCTCCCGCGCCCGCCGCCGCCCGGCCCGCGTTAGAGGGGAAGATTAGCAAAGCGAGAAAAGACAGAGGGAGGGGGAGCAGCATCTTATTCTCTTCGCGAGAACTTCCGGATCGGAGAAGCATTCGGAACGGGCTCCGCGTTCATTTCGTTAGCGGAAACGATCCAATCCATTCGGGGAACCCAAAAACGAAGTCTTTCGACTTGATTCATAGATAGAATCAATGATAGATAGACAAAAGATAGATGAACGAGATATCTTTTTTTCTCTAAAAAAAAAAGAGGAATAGAATAGACATCCCTTTAGATGTCTATGTATCCTTTATCATCTCCCGATTTTTTTTTATATCGTTATGTTATATTTGCTCTCTCTAAAAAGAAAATGGAGAGAGAAAGAGCAGATGGATCCTATCCCCTATATCGAACACAAATTCCTATCTATTGATAGGAAGATCTTCGTCAAATACCAGACTTTGCCTTTTCTTTTTTTTTTAGGAATTCCTCACATCCAAGGCAGCTTACCACAAGCACCCCACCCCATACGACTAGTTGGGGGGGCTGTTCGCCTTTTGAATCAAACAAAGTAAGTAATAGGGGCTTCATAGCTACTTTCATTCTAAAGGAAACCGAAGAACCAACCTTTAGTCAATAGGAGCCCTACTCCCCTCTTTGCGACCTCATCACTTCAATTCAAATGCAAACCTATTTCTTTCTTAGTCACCGGGCGGAGCGCACCTTTGGTAGGGCGAGCTGTTTGATAGTGACTTCTTTCGTTTGGTAGGGCGACGAAAGGCTACTTCAATCTAGGAAACAGCCGGAAACTCGAGAGGGTCGCCTTTGGAAGCGTTCGCCGGTAACCAAAGTGTCACTCCTTCCTTTTGATTATGTCGTGACGCTGACTGAATCCAATCCA